TGAGTCCTCCTCTTTCCGGACAACACATACAAAGAGACCTGCCAACAGTGAAATAATTAGTGAATGTAAAAGAGATAGAATGAGTCTCTTTCGCTTCTATCTTTCTATCTGCCATCTATGTAGTTTCTTTCGTTATTCACTAGAGCAATTCTGATCTGGAAGTCGATCCGGGGCAAGTGTTCGGATCTATTATGACATAGCCATGAGGCGCTCAACGGACCCTTTGAATCCTCAAAAAACCCTTGCGGGCTTTCGATTGATGCAAAAACTACTTTTTGTTTGTCCTATCTTCAGATCTCAATTCTAAGTTCTTAAATGGAACGGCGTCGTCTGATTTCCATACAATAGACTCAAGTTAAAATCGCGCGAACAGTATTACTCCAAGATATTCTGGGATCCATATTCAGCGATTCCAAGGCTCTTTTAGTCCCTTTCAGAGTCAGGTTGTTATCAAAAAAAGCAAGAGAAGAACAAAGTAGAGTTGGGCCACTCTCTGTCTCTCTTTTATCCCTACGAACTAGCAAACGAACTCGCAAGCTTAGAAGGGATATAATGAAATTGATTGGTTCTTCCCAGCGGAATACTTGATTTTAGTTGACTGAGGGGGTTAACAAACAAGGAAGTGGACGAACTGAATTCCAAGAAAGAAATGATGTCATCTTTTATTCGAAACGTCTCGTGATCTTCAACCAATTATGTGCTTCAATATAATTACTCGGAGTAAGTGCTATAGCTTGTTTCCAATACTCAGCGGCTTGATCGAACCAAGCCTCTGCAACGTCAGAATCGCCCTGTCGAATGGCCTGTTCTCCCCGGTCGGAATAGGCTGGTTAATTCCTTCCCTTCGAACCGTACTTGAGAGTTTCCTACCTCATACGGCTCCGTAGTCAACTCTTTTGGTATCCAATTGTAGTCGACCCTATTGAAGTGAATAAGCTTTCTCATAGATCTATCTCATTTTTACTGTTAACCAAAAGAAGCTAATGACATGAGTTTCAAACTTAAATCTGAAATTTGGATGAATAATATGTTTTAGTTTTATCTTCGTTCCCACCTTCCTACGACTAACGCATAGGATTTATCCTATCGTTCGAATTTTCGGAAAGGTAACTATCTCGATTTCATCTTATATCGAACTTTCTATAGAATTTTTGAAAAAGACTTTCAAGGAAAGACTCACTATCTTTGGGATCTGATCCTACACCGCTGCTCAATAGCTTAGTCGTTAGTAGGTCCACTCTATTACATAAGTGGATTCCTAACATTTATCGCACATCATGACCTAAGTAAGCAGTTAGTATTATATCGGTACAAAACTCCGCGAATTGATCGTTACGGCGCTTACTCTATCAATTAGATCCTTTATCCATAGAAGAAAACAGCTGGGCATATCTCTTTCTTCATATTTCGACTTCGAAGAAGGTTCTTTCTTTTCTACAGCTCATAAAAATCGTTCGTTTAGACGATACATAGGTAGAAAGCCTATTTTTCTAGTCTTTGCTAGCGGATTTGATCGTTCTTTCCCCTTTTCTTTCTATAGTGGAGATAGTCGCACGTAATGACAGATCACGGCCATATTATTAAAAGCTTGTGGTAAGAATGGGTTTCGTTCGAGCGCTCGAAAATAATATTCCAAAGCTTTCGTATGTTCTCCATTACTTGTGTGGATAAGTCCTATGTTATAAAGTATATAACTTCGGTCATAGGGATCAATTTCTAGTCGCATAGCTTCATAATAATTCTGCAAAGCTTCCGCATAATTTCCTTCGGATTGCGCTGACATCCGTTACGGTCGTCATTCAATTCAAAGAATCTCCGTTGCAGAACCGTACATGAGATTTTCATCTCATACGGCTCCTCTCTTATGTGCATAATGAAAATAATACAGGGAATCAAAAAAGATGAAAATATTCTCATTATGAACTGAACAGGGCTGGTGTTTTTACACGAAATCTCTAGCCAACCTTCCTGCAAGAGATCTTTTCTTAACATCGAGCATATTGGTACTAGAGAGAAATGATAACTCCAACAATTTCTTTGTTCTCAGCGCCCCCGAATTTCCGGGAATGAGTCACTTCAACAACCTTCGATGGTTCTACGGGTATCCAAAATACAAACACGATGGATGTTTGTTGTCCCAACCATTCTTCGTAGTCCCGAGCCTGCTAAGGAAAGGGATAATGTCTCACAAAGTTTTTTTATGGATTCCCGGGTGTAGTGCTTCTTCCCCTATGCTGCCTATTGGTACTAGTAGCGTAGGATTGACCTGTAATAACGAACCGATAGGTATAAACCTTCGCTCAATACTAGAATCGACAATTCAACCTTAGTATCTGAGGCTGCATTAATCGAGGATACACAACAGAAGGAGTTGTTCTATTTCCAAACTTTACCTTCTACAAGCGTAGATTTCTTTTTATCCCGATCCCGAATCGTGTGTCTTTCTCGTAAGCCTAATAGGAATAAAAAAATCAAATCGCACCATCCCTATAATAGGTAAATGCCTCTTTTTCTCCTGAAGTTGTCGGAATTATTCGTAATAAGATATTGGCTACAATTGAAAAAGTCTTATCAATAAAATTTCCATTTATCCGCGGTCTAGGCATAGGCAGCAATCCATTCGAAAATTCTTAACATTCCCTTTCTCTCATGGAAACAGGATCCCACAACGAAAAGAATGGTACAGTACGAAATAACATAAAAATAGAGTCATTCCAAATTCAAAAACAAATATCTGCCTTCTATTCAACTATTCACTATTCAAATTATTCCTTTTCACAGGAATTGATAAAAACTAAAAAAAAAATAGTCCAACCTGATTCGATTTCATTCTAATGGAATCGTATAACCAATGAAGGAAACGATGCCGATGACATTGAAGTTACAGATTAGAAGAACTCACGAAATTTTTTAGAATTAGGATCCAAATAGAAAAACAATCCCATCGAAAAGATAGTTTAGGAATTTTTACTAGATCGATGGACTAGAGGTTTGTTGTTGATACCTCGAAACTTGGATTGGAAAAGAGTTTGCGAAGTCTTAGGGTATCAAATCGTAGTCGAACTAGAATGATGATCTAAAGAGATCCATTAATCCGCGTCTATAAAATATAGATCCCTTAATCGGTCGATTTGGTTTAATTTCTAATTTCGTGATTGAATCGGGAAGAAAGGGATACGCCGACAAAGAAGAGAACCTTGTTTTGGCAAACAGGAAGAGTTAACCGTTTTCGTAAGTAAAGCAATTTTCTCTTTATCTCGGGAGCCTCGAAGGAAAGATCTTTCTTTGACTTGGATCAAAAATTTTCTATTTTGATAGCTTTTTATCGTTAGAGTTGATTAGTCGGACCTACCCAAAAATTCAGATAAATGACTCGCAATTCACTCGGTTTTTGGGTCATAATCATTATGTAGGAGAGATGGCCGAGTGGTTCAAGGCGTAGCATTGGAACTGCTATGTAGGCTTTTGTTTACCGAGGGTTCGAATCCCTCTCTTTCCGTACCTTCACCCAATGCACCGATCTTACTAACCACAATAGATCAAATAAGAATCGATATAAGTCTTCCATACAGTTAGACCGTGCTTTGATATAGATTCTCTATTCCTAATGGCTGTGGCACGGAAAAGACTGGAAAGAAAGGGGGAGATAAGGAAAGAAAATCTCCCTCGCGATCTATGATACTCAAATAAGAGAAAAATACGGCTCAAACCCTTCTTTCTCTTAACCTTAGATTAATTTACTTCGCCGAAAGGGAGCAAGGTTGTCCGCATTTTAGCTTATTACTTTACCTTATTAGAAAATTCGTTCGGTTTAAGTCTGACGCGAATAGTATTCTACGACTAGCAATTCATTTATTTCCAAACCGACCCATTTGCTATCTATTATTTGATTGACTAATCCTTTATATTGCACTGAGTCAAGAGTTAAATGGTTTGGTAATTCCTCGTGAGGAGAAGAATCGAGAGAATTTTGAATTAGAACTTTAGATTTTCCGTCATCCTTTGCCGTAATAGTATCTCGGGGTTTGCAGCGATAACTTGGTATGTCTACGATCCGACCATTTACTAAAATATGTCGATGGTTAACTAATTGGCGAGCTCCCGGAATAGTGGGAGCCATACCCAATCGAAAAAGAATGTTATCCAAACGCATTTCAAGTAATTGTAGTAAAACCTGACCTGTTGGACCTTTGGCCTTTCCGGCGATACGAACGTATTTAAGCAATTGGCGTTCTGTAAGACCATAATGAAAACGCAATTTTTGTTTTTCTTCTAGGCGAATACGATATTGGGATTTTTTCCGAGACCCCGATTGGTTTCTACGATCCTTTCGGTCTTTGGGACTTTTAGTAGTTAGGCCCGGTAAAGTCCCCAGCCGGCGTATTTTTTTGAAACAAGGTCCTCGGTAACGTGACATAAAGACTCCTTCCTATTTTTTATATTTCACTCTTATTGATGAAATTTCATTTTACAGAATAAAACTAAACTCAAACTGAACTAAATGATAAATGAAGTGAAATTGACTCAAACGGACTATTAAAGAATAACGAGATGAATTGGATAAAGAAATATCCAGCTCTTTACTTTATATTCTCTAGATAGATCTTTAATTTATATTCTCTATATAGATATAGAAAAAGAAAAGGATAAAGAAATATCCAACTCTTTAATTTATATTCTCTATATAGATATAGAAAAAGAAAAGGCTCTTTTTATGTCCTAGTTTTTAGTTCTTCTAACCTAATAGAAATCGATGACTTTTAGCAAAAGCGGAAGACATTTTTTTCACTAGTCTTTGATTTCAAAAGGACATTATCAAGGATGATAAATCAAAAAAAGAAAGAGAGAAAAGCCTACTACCGGAATCGAACCGATGACCATCGCATTACAAATGCGATGCTCTACCTTCTGAGCTAAGTAGGCTGACATACGAGAAATTCGACACGCCTAGGAATAAAATAAACGCTCAAAATCCTTGCTTGCTATTAACTATTAGAATACAATTTTTTTGAAATTCTGAGCTATTCATAATAAATATGAATCAAAAACAATAAACTATAGAATTTCAAAAAATCTGCAATCTTATAGAACATAATGATTCATTTGGGCCTATCGAATTTCGACTTCTTTCTCACAATAATATTATAGATTATTGAATACGAAATGAATAAATATTTCAAAAATTTTTTGAATTCAACCGACATTTGAAATTCTTTTGATTACCCTTCTCTCGTTTCTTCCCTATTATCTATCTTGCAAATTCTAATTCTTGAATGAAATTCGTAGTTATAACAAATGAGCCATGCCGCCGCTTTCATTCGGAAAGGTGGAATTTAGGACGAAAAGTCGACCGTTTAAGTAATGGAAATTATATAGAAAAGGGATCGGACGAAGGACAGATAGATATATGGGATGGATCCACTTATATTGAATTGTAGAGACATAAATGATAAAATCGTTTTTGATTGGACCAAAAAGCAAAGATGAGAAAAGACTTTTTCGAGATAGCAATAAGTCTATACTAAATTCAATAGGTCCGGTAGAAATAAAAGACAAGTGGGAAGGACAGCACACTGAGATCCTAATCTCAAAGGGGATATGGCGAAATTGGTAGACGCTACGGACTTAATTGGATTGAGCCTTAGTAGGGAAACTTACTAAGTGAGAACTTTCAAATTCAGAGAAACCCTGGAATTAACAAAAATGGGCAATCCTGAGCCAAATCCCGTTTTCTGAAAACAAGGTTCGGAAAGCGAAAATCAAAAAGGATAGGTGCAGAGACTCAATGGAAGCTGTTCTAACAAATGGAGTTAATTGTCTTATGTTGGTAAAGTAATCTTTCTCTTGAAACTTCAAAAAGAGTGAAGAACCCTATATAATAGACATAGGTAAGGTATGCGTACTGAAATACTATAAAATATCAAATGATTAATGACGACTCGAATCTGTCTTTGTTATATGAAAAATGGAAGACTTCTTGTGAATCGATTCAGATTGAAGAATGAAGAGACAAAGCATTCACTCCCGAGTCTGATAGATCTTTTTTAAAATTGAGTCATTGGACGAGAATAAAGATAGAGTCCCATTCTACATGTCAATATTGGCAAAAATGCAATTTATAGTAAGAGGAAAATCCGTCGATTTTAGAAATCGTGAGGGTTCAAGTCCCTCTATCCCCAAAGAGCCCATTTCGCTGTCTAACGCTTGAGTCTATCCTTTTCTTTATATTGATCCTTTTTTTTCGTTAGTGCTTCCAAATTCCTTCTCTTTCCGATTCACCTACGCTTTTACCAACCGCTCTGAGCGGAAAGGTTCACGAGTTTTGTGGGATAGAGTATACATGTACAAATGAACCTCTTTGAGCAAGGAATCCCCATTTGAATTTGAATGATTCAAAATGGAGATTTTTATTCATCCTCAAACTTACTAAGTTGTTCTTTTGACGATCCAATAAATTCCGGGACCTGGACGAGACTTTCGAATATCCTTTCAATTGACATATACTCAACTTTTCTAGTAAAATGAGGATGCAGTATCGGGAATAGTCGGGATAGCTCAGCTGGTAGAGCAGAGGACTGAAAATCCTCGTGTCACCAGTTCAAATCTGGTTCCTGACACACTATTCATTTGGCTGAGCCTGAATAAAGTAATTGATATGAATCGAGATACATTTTGATTAAATTCATTAAGAGGCTAGATCATAATACATATTAGTCCTCTCGGTTTTTCGAGCGATATCCCATCTATTTTTATTTGATAGATGGGTAAAGACTTTCTTAGAGAAAGTATCTAAGAAATTAGATTCTAGATTTCTATTGTTTTGAGTTGATTTATCCTCTCCTTCAAAAAAACGAATAGAAATCGAATCCGATACCCTTTCATTCCCTTGTATTTTTTTTTTTTCAAATTCTATTTTTGCATTGCCTCCTACATTACATGACTTTATTAGAGTCCGTCTAAGTGATGCGCGCACGACAAAGTTCATGATGCAGAACTCATTTGGTTCATCCTATTGGCTTGGATCATCTGAAATAAGTATCGTTCAAATTTTAGAATTCCAATGAAGCTCTAAGTGTCTTGTTTGTTATCCTAGCCAGACTACAAATGAGACCTAAATTCCAACCGAGAACAGAGCCTGAATTCTAGACGTGAAGATCCATTTCAATAAGCATCTTGGATTTCATAAAAGTTGGGGGCAATATAATCTTTACGCAAAGGCCACCCTATCCAACTTTCAGGCATTAAAATACGTTTCAAACGTGGATGATTAGCATAAGAGATTCCCACCATATCGTAAGATTCCCGTTCTTGAAAATCTACACTTTTCCAAACCCAGAAAACAGACGGAATTCTCGGATCCCTCCTCGAGGCAAATACTTTTATACATACCTCTTCGGGTTGATCCACGCCAGACTTTATTCTCGTAAGATGATACACACTAGCTAAGAGTCCGCCTGGTGCTACATCATAGGCACACTGGGAGCGTAGATAATTGTAACC